CCGTCTTGAAAGTTATTTGGCGTTTTTATACGATATCCGCGATTCCTCTCGATTTGTAATTCAATACACAAATTAATTGGTTCTGTTAGGTTAGCTATATACTGTGTATTATCAACAATTTCCACAGAAGGTGGTAAGATAATGTCTTGAGCAGTTACATATCCAGGACCCTTGACACAAATAGACGCGTTACGAGTTCCATACAGATTACTTTTCAAGACAATTTCTTTCAAATTCATTAAAATTTCATGTACGGATTCTTGAATACCTACTATGGTAGAATATTCATGTGGTATTTTCTCAGATTTTGCGCGTGTGATACATGTACCTTCTATTTCTCCGAGCAAAGCTCTTCGCATTGCAATGCCTATTGTATCGGCTTGACCTTTCATAAGTGGGGCCAGAATAAAGCGTCCATAATAAAGACGCTTACTGTCTGCTCTTGATTCAACACACTTCCACTGTAGTGTCCGAGTAGATACTGTTACTTTCTCTCGAACCATAGTATATTATTTGATCAAATCATTGAATTATTTATTTCTCTTGAAATCTCTTCAATGTTTATTTTTACACACGTCTTTTTTTAGGAGGCCTACAGCCATTATGTGGCATAGGAGTTACATCCCGTATGAAACTTAATAGTATACCACTTCTACGAATAGCTCTTAATGCCGCATCTCTTCCGAGACCCGGGCCTTTTATCATAACTTCTGCTCGTTGCATACCTTGATCCACTACTGTCCGAATAGCATTTCCTGCTGCGGTTTGAGCGGCAAATGGTGTACCCCTTCTTGTACCCTTGAATCCACAAGCCCCGGCAGAGGACCAAGAAATTACTCGACCCCGTACATCTGTAACAGTCACAATGGTATTGTTGAAACTTGCTTGAACATGAATAACTCCCTTGGGGATTCTACGTGTATTCTTACGTGAACCAATACGTCTATTTCTACGCGAACCAATTTTTGGTATAGGTTTTGCCATATTTTATCATCTCATAAATATAAGTCAGAGATATATGGATATATCCATTTCATGTCAAAACAGATCCTTATTCTTTTTTTTTTTTTTTTTTTTACTTAATTTATTTTATTTATTTATTTGTACATCTGTACATCGGGTCCTTTAGATTTCGAGAGTCTTTTTGTTTTAGAAAGATTATCCTTGTCTTTGTTTATGTCTCGGGTTAGAACAAATTACTATAATTCGTCCCCGCCTACGGATCAATCGACATTTTTCACAAATTTTACGAACGGAGGCCCTTATTTTCATATTTGTCATTCCTTTTTTTAATTCCGAATCTACTTATTGGAAGAAAATAAGTTTCTTGAAATTTTGAATTTCTAATTGTATCCTCACGAAAGAATGTTGAAATTGAAAAAACCGCCTAATCATTCAAGTCTTTGCTTTGGAGTCTCTAAATTATACGCCCTTTGGTTGAATCATAAGGACTTACCTCAATTTTTAGTCTATTTCCTGGTAGTATACGTATAAAACTACATGAAATCCTTTACGAAACAAAAACCAGAATAATTTTTTTGTTATCTAAACGAATCCGGAAGATACATACCATCGGTAAGTTGTTCAGTAATTAAACCCTCATGAATCCATTTTTGTTGTTTCATTCCAGGTAAAACCGCTTTGAAGTATCAACTAATGTAAGAGGGATAATATTATAAACTTGTCCTTTCTCTTTTTTTACAAATATGACCGTGTCGGCTATTAGAAAGATTACCATATATAACACAAAATTTCTCCGCCGATTCCTTCTAGTCGAGCCTTTCGGTCTGTCATTATACCTCGAGAAGTAGAAAGAATTACAACCCCCATTCCGCCTAAAATTCTAGGAATTCGTTGATAGTTAGAATATATTCGTAGACCGGGTCGACTGATCCGTTTTAAATTTAAAACAGTTCTATATGGTCCTTTCCTATTTCTTCTATGTCGTAGGGTTAAAACCAAAAAATATTTATTGCTTTCTTGATGTTTTCTCACGTTTTCAATAAAACCCTCTTGTAAAAGGATTTTAACAATATTTTCAGTGATGTTAGTAGATGGTATTCGAACTGTTCTTTTTTTATTCATGTCAGCATTTCGTATAGAGGTTATTATGTCAGCAATAGTGTCTTTACTCATGATAAACTAAGATTTTTGTTTCCCCCGAATTTTGATATAATCAACATGCTCTTTTTCTTTTTTTCTGAATTTTTTAATATTTATGAATTATTTTTTTTTTTTTTTAATATTTATGAATTATTAAAGATATATACGTGATAGATAAACAATTTACTAATTAATTAAATTAATTTAATCAATTTCATTCAAATACTATATTAAGGTCTTCCCCTATAATACTTCAGGTGCTAATGAAACTATTTTAGTGAAATTTAACTGTCTTAATTCCCGGGCGATCGCGCCGAAAATTCGGGTTCCTTTTGGATTTCCTTCTTGATCAATAACAACCGCAGCGTTGTCATCATATCGTATTATCATACCGTTGTCGCGTTTGAGTTCTTTACAAGTACGTACAATGACAGCTCGGACCACTTCTGATCTTTCTAGAGGTGTATTTGGTACTGCTTCCTTGATTACAGCAACAATAATGTCACCAATATGAGCATATCGTCGATTACTAGCTCCTATGATTCGAATACACATCAATTCTCGGGCCCCGCTGTTATCCGCTACATTCAAATGGGTTTGAGGTTGAATCATATCATTTTTTTTTTTATCGGTTTTTTCTTTTTCAATGCAAAGGTATAAATAAAAAAAAAAGAAATATTATTTGTTCAAAACAAGAAAAGAAACCTGCAATTGTTTTTTTTTCATCCCAAAAACCCCTTTTGTTTGTTTCTACATTCCTATCCAGAAAGAATGAATTGAGTTCGTATAGGCATTTTAGATGCCGCTATTGAAATAGCCCTTCTAGCTATATTTTCTGCTACTCCGCTCATTTCATAAAGTATTCTACCGGGTTTAACGACAGCTACCCAATATTCGGGAGATCCTTTCCCCGAACCCATACGTGTTTCTGTAGGTCTTACTGTAACAGGTTTGTCTGGAAATATGCGTACCCATATTTTTCCACCGCGGCGTGCATTTCGTGTCATTGCTCGCCGCCCTGCTTCTATTTGTCTAGATGTGATCCAAGCGGGTTCAAGCGCTTGAAGAGCATATCTACCGAAGCAAATACGATTACCTCGATAAGATATTCCTTTCATTCTTCCTCTGTGTTGTTTACGGAATCTGGTTCTTTTGGGGTTATAGTTGATGGTTGTTTAGCAATTCCATCCATCTCTACTACAGAACCGGACACGAGAGTTTCTTCTCATCCAGCTCCTCGCGAATTAAACAATTAAAAATAATTAAACAAAAAAAAATACACGGTTAATAATATATGGAATCGTGGGATTCTTTGAAATTTGATCTAATCGATTATAAATTAGAGATTTTTTGTGGTTTAATATAGAATTTAACACGTATTCTATTTATAGATAATGTCGTTTTGGTAGAACGCTATAATGAATCTTTATTTTGTTTTTCCTTTTATTTCGAATCGACTAAAATTTAGAAATAAAAAAAAAATTCGCGGGCGAATATTTACTCTTTCAACATTCAGTTGTAAGATTAGTCTATGACATGACCTCTCAGAATAAATGAATAGGTTTCTGGTTCGTTCCGCCATCCTACTCAATGAATCATTAGGATTCGTTTTCAATAGAATCTTATGCATTCACAGGTTCTGTCGTTCCCACCACTTCTCGATTAATGATTAGGTCTGAATTTTACAACGGAGCCTCCAATTAAATTTATTCTTGAGTCAACCTTCTCAGTCTTTATTGGCTCGGGGCTCTTGATTTTTTGTTCTATGCACGGATTTGTCTAATTATGGATCAATCAGTATTGATGCTTTATTACATTCCCTTTATATGAGATGACTCATAGACCTTACATATTGGAATTCTATATCATTAATATTCTTTTTCTATCTTTCTCTCACCCTTCCATTTATCTGTATACTTTATATTGCTTTACAACCCATAATATATTGCTTTACAACCCATAATCAGATTGTTTTTTTTTTTTTTTTTTATGTAAAAAAGATTTCAGTTGCTACAATGATATGACTTATATATCATATCTTGACTGGTTCTTTCTATCCAGATAACACGAAGTGATGAGTTGGTTATTAGTTCTATAGTTATCAGTTTGTACTATGGGCTGTCCATTTTTTTGAATCCCAACCCTAAAAAAACCAACGAGTCACACACTAAGCATAGCAATTATATCAAATGATTAATCGAATTTTTATTCAACCTTATAGAATTGTTCTTTTTTTTTATTATTTACCAGAAAAAGAATGAAAGAGTTTGCCATTTTTTGTTTTATCACCAGATATAACTAAATATAAGTCAAGTAAGTTCTTATTATTCCTCGTCTACAAATATCCAAATTTTGATGCCTAATACCCCATAGATAGTTCGAACTGCATAGGAACAATAATCAATTTTAGCTCGAATGGTTTGTAGAGGAACTCTACCTTCTCGGATCCATTCAACACGTGCAATTTCTTTTCCGTCGATACGCCCTGCAATTTGTACTTGAATCCCTTTTGTACCTGCCTGTTCAGTTAATTCAATAGCTTTTTTCATTGCTTTGCGAAATGAAACTCTATTCTTTAATTGTCCGGCTATAAATTCTGCAAGAATATTGGGGTGCCCGTAAGGATTTGCAATTCTTGTAATAGCAATGTTGAGTTTTCGGTTTACACAATTGAGTTCTTTTTGTACATGCGTCTGTAATTCTTCGATTCTTCGAGTCCTGTCTTCTATTAATAACTTGGGGAATCCCATATAGATTATGACCTGAATCAAATCGATTCTTTTTTGAATCTCTATACGTGCAATTCCCTCTACATTAGAGGATATTTTCATATTATTTTGCACATAATTTTTGATACAATCTCGTATTTTTTGATCTTCTTGTAGATTCTTTGAATA